TATTGGAATAAAAGAAATTAATAAAAAAGTTCCTCGATGGTCATACAAATTAATCAACGATTTTGAACAACAGGAGGGGGAAACCGAAGAAACTGTGGTAGAGGATCATCAGATTCGTTCAAGAAAATCCAAACGTGTAGTGATTTTTACTGATAACCAACAAAATACTGATGCTTATACTAATACCAAAGAAACTAATAATACTGATCAAACAGGCGAAGTTGCTTTGATACGTTATTCCCAACAATCGGATTTTCGTCGAGACATAATCAAAGGCTCCATGCGCGCTCAAAGACGTAAAACAGTTACTTGGAAACTCTTTGAAGCAAATGCGCATTCCCCTCTTTTTTTGGACCGAATAGACAAATCTTTTTTTTTTTTTTTTGATATTTCTGAACGGATGAAAAAAATTTTTAGAAATTGGATGTGGAAAAACACAGAATTCACAATTTCGAATTATACAGAGAAAAAGACAAAAGAAAGCGCGAAAAAAAAAGAGGAGGACAAAAAAGAAGAAGACAAAAGAAAGGAGAAAGTGCGTATACAAATAGCGGAAGCCTGGGATAGTATTTTACTTGCTCAAGTAATGAGAGGTTTTTTATTAGTAACCCAATCAATTCTTAGAAAATATATCATATTACCTTCATTGATAATAGCTAAAAATATCGTCCGTATACTATTATTTCAATTTCCGGAATGGTATGAGGACTTAAAGGATTGGAATAGAGAAATGCATGTTAAATGTACCTATAACGGCGTTCAATTATCAGAAAAAGAATTTCCAAAAAACTGGTTAACAGACGGCATTCAGATCAAGATCCTATTTCCTTTTCGTCTTAAACCTTGGCACAGATCTAAGTTACGAGCCCCTTATAACGATCCAATGAAAAAGCAAGGTCAAAAAAATGATTTTTGTTTTTTAACAATTTTTGGAATGGAAGCTGAACTACCTTTTGGTTCTCCCAGAAAAAAACTTTCATTTTTTGAACCGATTTTAAAAGAACTCAAAAAAAAAATTAAAAAATTGCAAAAGAAATGTTTTATAATTCTAGGAATTTTAAAAGAACAAACAAAATTGTTTCTAAATGTCTCAAAAAAACCAAAAAAATGGATCATTAAAAACATTCTGTTTATAAAAGAAATAATAAAAGAACTCTCAAAAATAAACCCAATTATATTATTTGGATTGAGAGAAATAGAAGTATATGAATTGAGTGAAATTAAAAAAGATTCAATAATCAGTAATCGGATGATTCAGGAATCGTCCATTCAAATTAGATCTCAGGATTGGACAAATTATTCATTAACAGAAAAAAAAATGCAAGATCTGACTGATAGAATAAACACCATCATAAATCAAATAGAAAAAATTACAAAAGACAAGAAAAAGGGATTTATAACTTCAAATAGAAATTTGAGTTCTAACAAAATAAGTTATGATGATAAAAGATTGGAATCACAAAAAAATATTTGGCAGATATTAAAAAGAAGAACTGCTCGATTAATCCGTAAATCCCATTATTTTATAATATTTTTCATTGAAAAGATATACATAGATATCTTTCTATCTATGATTAATATTCCTAGTATCAATACACAACTTTTTCTTGAATCAACAAAAAAAATTATTAATAAAAACATTAACAGTAATGAAGCAAATCAAGAAAGAATTAATAAAACAAATCAAAGTTTAATTAAATTTATTTCGATTATAAAAGAGTCACTTTCTAATACTAATATTAGTCTTAATTCAAAGACTTTTTTTGACTTATCTTACTTTTCACAAGCATATGTATTTTACAAATTATCACAAACCGAACTTATTAAGTTAGAGAAATTGAAATCCGTATTTCAATATAATGGAACCCCCCTTTTTCTTAAGAATGAAATAAAGGATTTTTTTGTTGTAAGACAAGAACTATTTCATTCCGAATTAAGACCTAAGAATCTTCGCAATTCTGGAATGAATCAATGGACAAATTGGTTAAGGAGTCATTATCAATATCAATGTGATGTATCTCAAATTAAATGGTCTAGAGTAGTACCACAAAAATGGCGAAATATATTGAACTGTATAGCTCAAAATAAAGATTTATATAAAGATTTGTGTGATTTATATGAAAAAGATGAATTAATTCACTACGAAAAAAAAACAAAAATTGAAACGGATTTATTATTGAATCAAAAGGATAATTTTAAAAAACAATATAGATATGATCTTTTAGCATATAAATCTATAAATTCTGAAACTAAGAAGTACTCTTCAATTTATGGATCACCATTACAAGTAAAAACGAACCAAGATATTTTTTATAATTACAACACACATAAACAAAAATCATTTAATATGGTAGAAATGGTAGAAGATGATATTCGAGATATGGATAAAAATACGGATAGAAAATTTTTTGATTGGAGAATTCTCGATTTTTGTCTTAAAACGAAGGTCGATATTGAGGCCTGGATCAATATTGATACTGACACTAACAGTAATAAATATACTAAGACTAGGGTTAATAAGTATCAAATAATTGATAAAATCAATAATAAGAGTCTTTTTTATCTCACACTTCAGCAAGATCAAAAAATCAACCTATCCAATCAAAAACCCCTTTTGGATTGGATGGGAATGAATGAAGAAATACTAAGTCGTCCCATATCAAATCTGGAACTTTGGTTCTTGCCAGAATTTGTGAGACTTTATAATACGTATAAAATGAAACCGTGGGTTATACCAATTAAATTACTACTTTTTAATTCTAATATAAAAAAAAATGCTAGTGAAAACAAAAGCATCACTGGAAATAAAAAAAGAGATCCTTTTATATCAATATCGTCGAATGAAAAAAAATCTCTTGAATTAGAAAACCGAAATCAAGGAGAAAAAGAATCCACGGGCCAAGCAGATCTTAAATCATCTCTTTCAAACCAAGAAAAAGATGTTGAAGAAGATTATACGGGATCGGACATGAAAAAACATAGAAATAAAAAGCAATACAAGATCAATACAAAAGCGGAGTTTGATTTCTTCCTAAAAAGGTATTTGTATTTTCAATTGAGATGGGATGATTCTTTAAATAAAAAAATAATCAATAACATCAACGTATATTGTCTCCTGCTTAGACTGATAAATCCAAGAGAAATTACTATATCCTCTATTCAAAGGGGCGAAATGAGTCTGGATATTTTGACGATTCAGAAAGATGTAACTCTTACAGAATTTATTAAAAGGGGATTTTTGATTATTGAACCAATTCGTCTAGCTATAAAAAATGATGGAAAATTTATTATGTATCAAACCCTCGGTATTTCATTAGTTCATAAAAGTAAACATCAAATAAATCAAAGATACCGAGAAAAAAAACATGTTGATAAGAATTCTGATGAAGTCATTACAAAACATCAAAAGATGACGGGAAATAGATATAAAAAAAATTATGATTTGTTTGTTCCTGAAAATATTTTATCGCCTAGACGTCGTAGAGAATTGCGAATTCTAATTTGTTTAAATTCTAAGAATAGACATAGAAAGGCATCTTTTTGTAATGGGAATGAGGTAAACAGTCAAGTTGTGGATAAAAGCAAAAAATATAAAAAAAAACTTATAAAATTAAAGCTATTTCTTTGGCCCAATTATCGATTAGAAGATTTAGCTTGTATGAATCGTTATTGGTTTAATACGAATAATGGCAGTTGTTTCAGTATGGTAAGGATACATATGTATCCGCGATTGAAAATTCATTAATAGTACATTTTTCCTATATTTCCCATACCATATCTGGTCTATGACGACAAAGAGATGCACGCATACATTGTCTTACATTCCATTCTGATACATGATACTAATTCAATGACATATCAATTAGATCTAGAATGAACAAAATTTTATTATTTTAGGTCTAAACTTTTATCTTTTGTGAGTGAAGAAACCAACCATACTTTTTTATCCCCTTTCAAATCCAATTTTAAAATGAAAATAGGATTGAGTAAGTTTTATTAAATTAAAAAAATTAGAAATTAATAACGAAATACAAATTTTTGTATATACCAAATAAAAATTAGGGGCATTATTATTACTGATCAATAAAGATATCTATCAATAAAAAATATCTTAAAATAAAAAGAGGGGGGGAGAGAAGATTTCAGTTTATGGTAAAAAATTCATTCATCTCAGTTATTTCACAAGAAGAAAAAGACGAAAACAGAGGATCTGTTGAATTTCAAATAGTTAGTTTCACCAATAGGATACGAAGACTTACTTCACATTTACAATTACACAAAAAAGACTATTTATCTCAGAGAGGTTTACGTAAAATTCTGGGAAAACGCCAACGATTACTGTCTTATTTGTCAAAGAAAAATAGAATATGTTATAAAGAATTAATTAATCGGTTGGATATTCGGGAGTCAAAAACTCGTTAATTTTATTTTTATAAAGGCATTTTGAATTATTTGATTTATTAGATCTTGAATTTTAATGAACTTTTTTTCGTTTTCAGCAATTCATGAAAGAATGAATCGAGGAAAAACCTATGAATATACCGGCTACAAGAAAAGACCTCATGATAGTCAATATGGGCCCCCACCACCCATCAATGCATGGTGTTCTTCGACTCATCATTACTCTAGATGGTGAAGATGTTATTGACTGTGAACCAATATTGGGTTATTTACACCGAGGAATGGAAAAAATTGCGGAAAATCGAACAATTATACAATATTTGCCTTATGTAACACGGTGGGATTATTTAGCTACTATGTTCACAGAAGCAATAACTGTAAACGGACCGGAACAGTTGGGAAATATTCAAGTACCTAAAAGAGCCAGCTATATCAGAATAATTATGTTGGAGTTGAGTCGTATAGCTTCTCATCTGTTATGGCTCGGTCCTTTTATGGCGGATATTGGTGCACAAACTCCCTTTTTCTATATTTTCAGAGAAAGAGAATTAGTATATGATCTATTCGAAGCTGCCACCGGTATGAGAATGATGCATAATTATTTTCGTATCGGAGGAGTAGCGGCCGATCTACCTCATGGCTGGATAGATAAATGTTTGGATTTCTGCGATTATTTTTTAACAAGAGTTGCTGAATATCAAAAACTTATTACACGAAATCCTATTTTTTTAGAACGAGTCGAGGGAGTAGGCATTATTGGTAGAGAGGAAGTAATAAATTGGGGTTTATCGGGACCAATGCTGCGAGCTTCCGGAATACAATGGGATCTTCGTAAAGTTGATCATTATGAATGTTACGACGAATTTGATTGGGAAGTACAGTGGCAAAAAGAAGGAGATTCATTGGCTCGTTATCTAGTCCGAATTGGTGAAATGATAGAATCCGTAAAAATTATTCAACAGGCCCTGGAAGGAATTCCAGGGGGACCCTATGAGAATTTAGAAATACGATACTTTGATAGAGAAAGGAATCCGGAATGGAATGATTTTGAATATCGATTTATTAGTAAAAAGCCGTCTCCTACATTTGAATTGCCGAAACAAGAACTTTATGTGAGAGTAGAAGCCCCAAAGGGAGAATTGGGAATTTTTCTCATAGGGGATCAGGGTGGTTTTCCTTGGAGATGGAAAATCCGCCCGCCGGGTTTTATCAATTTGCAAATTCTTCCGCGGTTAGTTAAAAGAATGAAATTGGCTGATATTATGACGATACTAGGTAGTATAGATATCATTATGGGAGAAGTTGATCGTTGAAATGATAATTGATACACCGGAAGTACAAGATATCGATTCTTTTTCTAGATTAGAATTTTTTAAAGAGGTTTATGGAATTCTATGGGTTCTTGTTCCTATTTTGACTCTTGTAGTGGGAATCACAATAGGCGTACTGGTAATTGTATGGTTAGAAAGAGAAATATCGGCAGGGATACAACAACGTATTGGACCTGAATACGCCGGCCCTTTGGGAGTTCTTCAAGCTCTAGCAGATGGGACAAAACTACTTTTCAAAGAAAATCTTTTTCCATCTAGGGGGGATACTCGTTTATTCAGTATCGGGCCATCCATAGCAGTCATATCAATTTTAGTAAGCTATTCAGTAGTTCCTTTTGGATATCACCTTGTTTTAGCGGATCTCAATATCGGTGTTTTTTTATGGATTGCCATTTCCAGTATTGCTCCAATTGGACTTCTTATGTCGGGATACGGGTCAAATAATAAATATTCCTTTTTAGGCGGTCTACGAGCTGCTGCTCAATCGATTAGTTATGAAATACCATTAACTTTATGTGTGTTATCAATATCTCTACGTGCGATTCGTTGATACATAGACATAAACTTTTCTCTATTCCTTCCTTTCAAGGAAAGGGTTGGAATGGATTGAGTAGATATCTTAATTTTTTTTTTTTATTCATTATTCGGGTTGATGAACTAAATCAAATAGTTATATGAGTGAAAGAAAACAGCTTATATATAAATTCGCAGTAAAAAGATTGATTCTCATTTTCTATGTATAAGAGTTAGAGAGTTAAGCGGAAATAAACAGAAGAGACCGTTTCCCCCAAGATTGGTTGATTAGTCATCCTGACTTGAAGCGGGTTCAAAAGATCAACCGTATTGAGTTTTCACTATCATTTTTATGTATTAGCATAACGGGGGATTGAGCAAAAACGAGTGGATGGTTAGAAACACGAACATATGTAAAGGATTAGTAATGGAGATTATGTAAATTCTCCAAAAGGACATTTTTACATAATATACAAACAAAGAATACTAATTGGGGCTTGAAGTTGGTAGAAATGATCAGGCAGTACTCCCCATGACACGATTCCAATCCAGAGTATACTCCTATCCACCGATTTAATAAATAACTATTCGAAACGAAATAATCCTTGACTTTATTTTGAAAGCCCTCTTTTTCTCAGAAATAGAAAGAAGAATAGGAACGAAAAAAAAAAAAAAAGATATACTTTATTTATTCTTTGTTACTTTTATTCTTTCCCATATACATATTAATAGATATATAATTTGTGTCATAATTCATTAATTAATATAGAATTTTTTTTTCGTACGTGAAACCAACGGGTTATTGATATTTTTACAAGAAGTATTTTATTGAACAGTTAAGTTATTACTGAACAAAGAAGAATTGAAATTATTATTGAAATTATTAAATTAAAGAAAGGATGAGATCAATTCAGAAGTACTTTTTTTATTTAATTTTGAATTAAAATAATTATAACAGACAGAATTCAATTGGTCTAATTTGGGACCGGCCGATAGTTATCCATCCTACAAACATATCAAGATTCAAAAAAGAATACTGACGCGGTCCCTATATTTATTTCTGGCCTTCAAGGAGCCGTATGAGGTGAAAATCTCATGTACGGTTCTGTAATAGCGATGGTAACAGTGATGGTATCACCGACTATAATTATCTAACAGTTCAAGTACAATTGATATTGTTGAGGCGCAATCAAAATATGGTTTTTGGGGATGGAATTTGTGGCGTCAGCCTATAGGGTTTATCATTTTTATTATTTCTTCCCTAGCAGAATGTGAGAGATTACCTTTTGATTTACCAGAAGCAGAAGAAGAGTTAGTAGCAGGTTATCAAACCGAATACTCGGGTATAAAATTTGGGTTATTTTATGTTGCTTCCTATCTAAACCTATTGGTTTCTTCATTATTTGTAACAGTTCTTTACTTGGGAGGTTGGAATATATCTATTCCGGACATATATGTTTCTGAGCTTTTTGAAATAAATAAAACATGTGGAGTTTTTGGAGCGATAATTGGTATCTTTATTACATTAGCTAAAACTTATTTGTTCTTGTTCATTCCTATCACAACAAGATGGACTTTACCGAGGCTAAGAATGGACCAACTATTGAATCTTGGATGGAAATTTCTTTTACCTATTTCTCTCGGTAATCTATTATTAACAACTTCTTTCCAACTCTTTTCACTGTAAAGTAACATTCTATATTCACAACGTGTCTCAAACAAGAGAAATAAACAAACATAAAACTATTCATATATATATTAACGATATGTTCTCTATGGTAACTGGGTTCATGAATTATGGTCAACAAACAGTACGAGCTGCAAGGTACATTGGTCAAAGTTTCATGATTACTTTATCCCACGCAAATCGTTTACCCGTAACTATTCAATATCCTTATGAAAAATCAATCACCGCGGAGCGTTTCCGCGGTCGAATCCATTTTGAATTTGATAAATGTATTGCTTGTGAAGTATGCGTTCGTGTATGTCCTATAGATCTACCCGTTGTTGATTGGAAATTGGAAACCGATATTCGCAAGAAACGGCTGCTTAATTACAGTATTGATTTCGGAGTCTGTATATTTTGTGGTAATTGCGTTGAGTATTGTCCAACGAATTGTTTATCAATGACTGAAGAATATGAACTTTCTACTTATGATCGTCACGAATTGAATTATAATCAAATTGCTTTGGGTCGTTTACCAATGTCAGTAATTGACGATTATACAATTCGAACAATTTTGAATTCGCCTCAAATAAATAAGTAAATCTCTTATTAACGAATAATTTAGAATTACTTTACTAATAACTAATATAGAAGGAATTTAGGTTTCTTTCGTGTTGTTTGGTCAATAACTACAAATACCAACTATTGATTGGTTGGTAAGAAACGCGTCTTAATTTGGATTGAAAATCCATTAATTAATATATCCATAATTGTTTTAAAATATATCGTTTAGAATTAGAACGACTCTTTCAGATAAAGAATGAAATTAGTCCAATAATAGTACTCACATTTTTTCATATCCCTTAGTATTTATTTACTTAGGATTAAATTAGGAATTGCTCAAAAATCATAAAAAAAAAAATTTCTGGTCGGGTCTCAATAAGGTCATGAAAAACATTTCTATTTATTTATCTCTTATTTTACATATAATGGATTTGCCCGGACCAATACATGATTTTCTTTTAGTCTTTCTGGGATCGGTTCTTATACTAGGAGGTATGGGGGTGGTATTATTTACCAACCCCATTTATTCTGCCTTTTCGTTGGGACTGGTTCTTGTTTGTATATCCTTATTCTATATTCTATTAAACTCTTATTTTGTAGCTGCTGCACAACTCCTTATTTACGTGGGAGCTATAAATGTTTTAATCGTATTTGCTGTGATGTTCATGAATGGTTCAGAATATTACAAAGATTTGAATCTTTGGACCATTGGGGATGTGGTTACTTTGCCAGTTTGTACAAGTATTTTTGTTTTACTCATGATTATTATTACGGATACGTCATGGTACGGAATTATTTGGACTACAAGATCAAACCAGATTATAGAGCAAGATTTGATAAGTAATAGTCAACAAATTGGAATTCATTTATCAACAGATTTCTTTCTTCCATTTGAATTCGTTTCGATAATTCTTTTAGCCGCTTTGATAGGTGCAATTGCCGTGGCGCGACAGTAAAAAATTTATAGAATTAGCAATGCACATTAAACTCTGTTCGGTTTTATTACATTACATTTATTTCCCTTTAATTAAAGATTGTTTATGTCTAAAATAGAAATTATTCAATCTATTCTATTAACACTAGAAAATCTGCCTTTGTTCCGTACTTTTTTTTATTCTAGTCAATTGAATCTGTTGAATTGTTGTTCAGTTCATATTGAAATGAATCGAAATTGATAAGGAGTTGGTCAATGATGCTCGAACATGTACTTGTTTTGAGTGCCTACTTATTTTCTATCGGTATCTATGGATTGATCACGAGCCGGAATATGGTTAGAGCCCTTATGTGTCTTGAACTTATACTGAATGCGGTTAATATGAATTTCGTAACATTTTCTGATTTTTTTGATAGTCGCCAATTAAAAGGAAATATTTTCTCAATTTTTGTTATAGCTATTGCAGCCGCTGAAGCAGCTATTGGCCCGGCTATTGTTTCATCAATTTATCGTAACAGAAAATCAACTCGTATCAATCAATCGAATTTGTTGAATAAGTAGTATTAATCATATAAATTCTAATATTCATAAATTAGAATTACCATGACCATACATTACGTAATAATACATGTTTTCAAAAATGTAAGAAATTAAAGTATCTTGGCTCTATCGCATGAGTCAATCCAGAAGTAGATTGATTAGAAAAATTATGATAAATTATTGATTCATCTGGTGTCTAAATATATGATTCATTTACAAGTTTACTAGATCGAAACTTTCTGACATTCAAAAATTTATAGATCCAAATGTCACATTCAGTAAAGATTTATGATACGTGTATAGGGTGTACTCAATGCGTGCGCGCCTGCCCAACGGATGTATTAGAAATGATACCTTGGGACGGGTGTAAAGCTAAGCAAATTGCTTCTGCTCCAAGAACAGAGGACTGTGTCGGTTGTAAGAGATGTGAATCCGCCTGTCCGACAGATTTCTTGAGTGTTCGAGTTTATTTATGGCATGAAACAACTCGAAGTATGGGTCTGGCTTATTAATACGTTCCAGAAAACCCTACTTGAATACATTTGATTTTTTGACCTTTACCGACAAAAACCCGCGCTCAAAAACTATTTATTTTGAGCACGGGTTTTTCTGGTCCAAGTTTATCTTGTTTTTACCATGAATAATTTTCCTTGGTTAACGCTAGTTGTAGTTTTGCCAATATTCGCGGGTTCCTTAATTTTCTTTCTCCCTCATAGAGGAAATAAGATAATGCGTTGGTATACTATAGGTATATGCATAATAGAACTCCTTCTAACAACCTATGCATTCGGTTATCGTTTCCAATTGGATGATCCATTAATGCAACTGACAGAGGATTATAAATGGATCGATTTTTTTGATTTTTACTGGAGATTGGGAATAGATGGAATTTCTATAGGACCCATTTTACTGACAGGATTTATCACAACTTTAGCTACTTTAGCGGCTCGGCCGATTACTCGAGATTCCCGACTATTCCATTTTCTGATGTTAGCAATGTATAGCGGTCAAATAGGACCATTTTCTTCTCGAGACCTTTTACTTTTTTTCATCATGTGGGAGTTAGAATTAATTCCAGTTTATCTACTTCTATCCATGTGGGGGGGAAAGAAACGTTTGTATTCAGCTACAAAATTTATTTTGTACACTGCAGGAAGTTCCGTTTTTTTATTAATGGGAGTTTTGGGTATTGGTTTATATGGTTCCAATGAACCAACATTAAATTTTGAAACATCAGCTAATCAATCGTATCCTGTAGCACTGGAAATAATATTCTATATTGGATTTCTTATTGCTTTTGCTGTCAAATCACCGATCATACCCTTACATACATGGTTACCAGACACCCATGGAGAGGCACATTACAGTACTTGTATGCTTTTAGCCGGAATCTTATTAAAAATGGGAGCGTATGGATTGGTTCGGATCAATATGGAATTATTACCCCACGCCCATTCTATATTCTCTCCCTGGTTGATTATAGTAGGCACAATTCAAATAATCTATGCAGCTTCAACATCTCCCGGTCAGCGTAATTTAAAAAAAAGAATAGCCTACTCTTCTGTATCTCATATGGGTTTCATAATTATAGGAATTGGTTCTATAAGCGATACAGGACTCAACGGAGCCATTTTACAAATAATCTCTCACGGATTTATTGGCGCTGCGCTTTTTTTCTTGGCCGGAACGAGTTATGATAGAATACGTCTTGTTTATCTCGACGAAATGGGCGGAATGGCTATCGCAATTCCAAAAATATTCACGACTTTCAGTATCTTATCAATGGCTTCTCTTGCATTACCGGGCATGAGCGGTTTTGTTGCCGAATTGTTAGTTTTTTTTGGAATACTTACTAGTCAAAAATATCTTTTAATGACAAAAATATTAATTACTTTTGTAATGGCAATTGGAATGATATTAACTCCTATTTATTCATTATCTATGTTACGCCAGATGTTCTATGGATACAAGCTTTTTAATGCCCCAAACTCTTATTTTTTTGATTCTGGACCGCGAGAATTATTTGTTTCGATCTCTATCCTTTTACCTGTAATAGGTATTGGTGTTTATCCCGATTTCGTTTTATCATTATCAGTTGACAAGGTCGAAGCTATTATATCCAATTATTTTTTTCGATAGTTTTTGTGAGTAAACCAAAAAATGAAACTGAAATCCCATGATTTAAAAAATGGTTGATTGTACAATAAAAAAATGAGTCTTTTATATTCTTTTAAGTAAAATAAATAAATAAGTAAAATAAATAAATTGGAATTCTATTATAACTAGATATCTTTTGAATTTGTGAGAACCATTTGAATCAAGTAATGGAAATGATTCAAATGGTTCTTGATTGTTTACATGAAGTTTTCGTATATATACCTGTATGCCGTCCTATGTTTATATTCGTCAAGTCTTTTATTCAATTAGATGTTAATGTAAATGAACCATAACTATGCAACCCTATTCCTAATAGATTAACCCCAAAATAGCATATCCAAATTATAAGAAAGCCCATTGAGGCCACAATTGCAGAATTTACACTTTCAAAATTTTTATTTGTTCTAATATGTAAATAAATAGCGAATATGGTCCAAGTAATAAATGCCCAAGTCTCCTTTGGATCCCAATTCCAATATGATCCCCATGCTTCATTAGCCCATACTGCTCCCGAAAGAATACCTACGGTTAAAAGGATAAACCCTAGACTAATAATACGATAACTCCAACGATCCAATTGTTGAATCAATTGATACCTGTAATAATTTTGAGACGAAATAAAAGAAGTGTTTCGTAAGACATTGTTTCTTTCGTTCACATATTGAATCTCACTAAAGTAAACTGACTCATTTTCTAAATTATTGCTTTTCCTAAAAATCCTTATGAATTTTCGAAATGTAATGACTAGAAGAGCTAGTGATAATAATGATCCACACAAAAGAGCTGCATAGCTCAATACCATCATACTTACGTGCATCATTAACCAATGGGATTGGAGAGCGGGTACTAATATCGCGGATTGATGCATTTCAGTTAAAAGACCCGAAGTTGCAAAACCTTGAGTAAAAATAGCACTTGGCGCGGTTATTGCGCTAAAATGGTTTTTATGTTTTTTAAAATACGGAATAATATGAATAAAGGAAAAACTCCACGAAAGAAAAATTAATGATTCATATAAATCACTTAATGGTAAATGCCTCAAATACATCCAACGAGTAACTAATAATCCTGTTATGCAGAAAAAAGTAGCTATCATCCCCTTTTCTGACGAATCATTTAGTCCTACGATTTCATCGACTAATAAAATTATCAAATGAATTGTAATTACAATTGAAACGATCGAAAAGGATATATGAGTTAATATATGCTCTAAAGTTGAAAATATCATAAAAATTATTAAATTAATAAGGGCGTCCCTCAATTATAGGAATTGAAATCGGGAATTGAATTCATTATAGGACTTACTCTTTTAGAAGATGCCATGCCGCCACTCGGACTCGAACCGAGATGCTCTAGCACTGCTTCCTAAGAGCAGCGTGTCTACCGATTTCACCATAGCGGCTTATTCGAAATCATAATAACCTATTTTTATTCAATCGTCGAGCTTGAAGGAGTTAATTCAATCCAATATTTTTTTTTAGGAAACCATTCAAATTGATGAATAAAAACTTGTTTAAAAATTAGGGATTAAAACGTTTTCGTTAACGTTAATAATATTGATTTTTCTTATTATTATCTTTTTATTTAGTTATTTAGTATTTTAGGATGTCAATTTTATTTAACTGAACTAACAATGTATTTTTTCGTCGGCTATTACTTTATGCTCTCCTAAAACTAAAATGTAACAGTTGTAACTAGATAATTTTTACTTCAATCCCTGGATATAAGTAAAAAAAATGTTCTGCCTCGTTTGCATTTTTTAATGATTAATTTCTTTTATCATTTATTTTATTAATCTAAAATAAAAAATTAATTTTATCGATTAATAAAAAAATAGAATTTTTATATAACACAATTTCAGCGATACACTCAAAAGATTTATGTAAATATTTGCATAGTTAGGTTGCGTTAGGATTTTTTGTTGTGTAGAGAGTTTGCGTTAAGATTTAGCAAACCCATTAAGTTAGGTATTTGGGATGGTCGTATCAATCATATAAAAAAATTTCGTATAGAAATTGTACCGTACTTCAAACTATTTTCTAAATTTTTTAATAATTTTTTAATTAATATATATATATTATATCTTGATCGATCTTCCAATCGAAACATAGGATCTAAAATAGATCACTCAAAATTGGCGCATTCGTCATATAACTACCTAAAAATGTAAACTATAACTACCTAAAAATGTAAACGGGACTTTTATTAATTTAATTGGGTTTAAGGAATTTATATAGTGATAATAATTTCTAAAACCCCAAATAATGGTTTAAAAGATTATAAAAAACATTTTAAACTTAATCAATTAGTTTCAACGACCTCTTCTTTATAATATAAAATCAAAAATATAACTAAAAAAAAATTAATATAACTAAAAAAAAATTCTTTTTATTATTGAGTAAGGGCGATGGGGAAAGTGATAATCCCCATCCGGAAAATGATAAAACATACTAAAATGAAAGGCGAAACCTTGCGCTTGCGTTTACCCTTTTTTCAAACAAAAAAGTACCATTAGAATTCAGTAGACAACAGAATTCTTATCTATATCAGAAACGAAAGAAAAATTTGGCTTCAAATTAAAGTAAAACAAATTCAATTTTATATTCGTTTAAATTAAAACATTATGAGACTAATTCTTTTTTATTTATTTTATTTTTAATGTATATTGTTTATATTGTAATTTATCTTATATATTCATATTTATTCTTTTACTATACTATTATGATGTTAATATTAATTCTAATTGATAAATATTATTTATCATTTTTATAACTTATAAATCTTTTTTTATAACTTATAAATCTTATAAATAAACTATAAACAAAATTATATCACTTTATTAGTTATTAGAACGATTCAGATTATTTATTTGTTACACAAAAAAAACTTTTAGAACTCCCGGTAGAAAGAGATTTCGCTAACGAAAAAGCTTTCAATGCTGCCCTATATCCCTTCCTTTTCCAAATATTTTTACGAATACGTTTTTTTGAAATAGAGGTGCGCTTTTTTGGAACTGCCATTAAAAAGTTATAATAGGTTTTTCGGTTGGATGTGAAAGACATCTATTGTTCAAAATCAATTGTTCTTTACTATTCTCTATCTATTTTTTCTCGAAATTAGACTCCAAAAAAAAAAGGGGGGTAAAACTCCCATAAAATATTAATAAGAACGATAAGGTACACTATGCCAAATAGATTGAAGTTGATAAAAAAAAAAAAAAAAGAAAGATTGTCCGTTTCGTTTTCTTTCTATTTTCGTCGTGTTACATTTATACATGTAATAAAAAAATCTAAAAGTTTAATAACCCAACCCTTCTCCCGCTTAATTAAAAAATAAAAAACTTTAATAATTTTTTCTATTATATTAATTAATTTAATATTAATTTAATTGTTCAAGCTCGAAGAAAGAGTCCACAAAATTTTAATTATCAAATGAGAATTTTAATTATCAAATGAGACTAGTAGTTAATCTGTTAAAGGATACAAAATACATAATTTAAAGGCATTTTATTTGCCACCTTTTTTTTCCGTAAAATTAAAGTGTTGGATATCATAGCATTTCCTACAAATAGCTTTTATTGTAATGGAAGACAAACAATTAGTTACAAAACAAATTGGTTAATGATTCTAAATAACCGAATTACAATAAATAGTTTTAGTTATGGGCTTTATGATTCATATCAAATACTGTTTTTGGTATAATTATTTATCCTTGTTCTATAATTATTTATCCTTGTTCTATAGATATAAAAAAATTATTGTAATACGTAATAATTAAAATGAAAATTCTAATTTTCATTTTTTATCTTCATAAAATTTTATTTAAAAATTTGAATTTAATATTAACAATTCAGTATTAATAAAATTAGTATTTATTTTTCACTAGTGACTTATTTATATCATTTGAATTTATATCATTTGACCAATTATAACCTCTTGATTTTAAATATTTGAAGTAGTTTGGAAAGATTCAGAATAATTAAGGCTAGAAAATTCTATTTAAGTTTTATTTTATATATCTTAATTTTTTTTTATTAACCGACCACAAACGAAATAAGAACCGGTGACTCAGAAACAATTAATTAAGATAATTTTTTTTTTTTTTTTTTTATGGAATATACATATCAATATTCATGGATTATACCTTTCATTCCACTTCCAGTTCCTATCTTAATTGGAACAGGACTTCTACTTTTTCCAACGGCAACAAAAAATCTTCGCCGTATGTGGGCTTTTCCTAGTGTTTTATTATTAAGTATAGTTATGGTTTTTTCAGCCCTTTTTTCTATTCAGCAAATAAATAATAATTCTGTCTATCAATATGTATGGTCTTGGACCATCAATAATGATTTTTCTTTAGAATTTGGCTGCTTGGTTGATCCACTTACTTCTATTATGTCGATATTAATCACTACTGTTGGAATTATGGTTCTTATTTATAGTGACAATTATATGTCTCATGATCAGGGATATTTGAGATTTTTTGCTTATATGAGTTTTTCCAATACTTCAATGTTGGGATTAGTTACTAGTTCTAATTTGATACAAATTTATATTTTTTGGGAATTAGTTGGAGTGTGTTCTTATCTATTAATAGGTTTTTGGTTCACACGACCCAGTGCCGCGAATGCTTGTCAAAAAGCGTTTGTAACTAATCGTGTCGGGGATTTTGGTTTATTATTAGGAATTTTGGGTTTTTATTGGATAACAGGTAGTTTCGAATTTCGGGATTTGTTTGAAATATTCAATAACTTGGTTTATAATAATGAAGTTAATTTTTTATTTGTTACTTTATGCGCCTCCCTATTATTTGCCGGCGCTGTTGCTAAATCCGCCCAATTTCCCCTTCATGTATGGTTACCTGATGCCATGGAAGGGCCTACCCCCATTTCGGCTCTTATACATGCCGCTACTATGGTAGCAGCAGGAATTTTTCTTGTAGCTCGGCTTCTTCCTCTTTTCATAGTTATACCTTACATTCTAAATCTAATAGCTTTGATAGGTATAATAACATTATTTTTAGGAGCCACTTTAGCTCTTGCTCAAAAAGATATTAAGAAAAGCTTAGCTTATTCTACAATGTCTCAATTGGGTTATATGATGTTAGCTCTAGGTATGGGGTCTTATCGAGCTGCTTTATTTCATTTGATTACTCATGCTTATTCGAAGGCATTGTTGTTCTTAGGATCTGGATCAATTATTCATGCGATGGAAGCTATTGTTGGATATTCTCCAGATAAAAGTCAGAATATGGTTCTTATGGGCGGTTTAAGAAAACATGTACCAATTACAAAAACTGCTTTTTTATTGGGTACACTTTCTCTTTCTGGTATTCCACCCCTTGCTTGTTTTTGGTCCAAAGATGAAATTCTTAATGATAGTTGGTTGTATTCAC